CAATAAGATCGAAATAATGAATCATAAATCGAGTTCGGGTTCGAATTCCATAAGTAATATAATATGGATCTTTTTTTCTATAATGATAGAGAAATGAAACACATTTATTCACGATTTCATTTACTTGCATTGCAATTAAAAAAAAAGGATTGGCTGAACTTGAAAATTTACTCATTGAATGAGTAAACGATTGAATCGGATTCGGTTGGGTGGTACCAACTAAATCGAGTGCTATCTCCCATTTATCTCTTATTGAATTAACTGATCAACTTGCTATCGGACATTTATTTTTGATTTGGTATTATTCCAAAAAGGATTTCGACATATTTCACTTTATTATAATTATGAGAATCAATCCTACTACTTCTAGCCCTGCGGTTTCCACACTTGAAGAAAAAAAACTAGGGCGTATCGCTCAAATTATTGGCCCAGTACTGGATGTCGTTTTTCCCCCGGGCAAAATGCCTAATATTTATAACGCTTTGGTAGTTAAGGGTCGAGATACTGTCGGTCAACAAATTAATGTGACTTGCGAGGTACAACAATTATTAGGAAATAATCGAGTTAGAGCTGTAGCTATGAGTGCTACAGATGGGCTGATGAGAGGAATGGAAGTGATTGACACGGGAGCTCCTCTAAGTGTTCCAGTCGGCGGAGCTACTCTCGGGCGAATCTTCAACGTTCTTGGAGAGCCTGTTGATAATTTAGGTCCTGTAGATACTCGCACAACATCTCCTATTCATAGATCTGCGCCTGCCTTTATACAGTTAGATACAAAATTATCAATCTTTGAAACAGGTATTAAGGTGGTAGATCTTTTAGCTCCTTATCGCCGTGGAGGAAAAATAGGACTATTTGGGGGAGCTGGAGTAGGTAAAACAGTACTCATCATGGAATTGATCAACAACATTGCCAAAGCTCATGGAGGCGTATCCGTATTTGGCGGAGTAGGAGAACGTACTCGTGAAGGAAATGATCTTTACATGGAAATGAAAGAATCCGGAGTAATTAATGAAAAAAATCTTGCAGAATCAAAAGTAGCTTTAGTCTATGGTCAAATGAATGAACCGCCGGGAGCTCGTATGAGAGTTGGTTTGACTGCCCTAACTATGGCAGAATATTTCCGGGATGTTAATGAACAAGATGTGCTTCTATTCATCGACAATATCTTTCGTTTTGTCCAAGCAGGATCAGAAGTATCCGCATTATTAGGGAGAATGCCTTCTGCAGTGGGTTATCAACCTACCCTTAGTACAGAAATGGGTTCTTTGCAAGAAAGAATTACTTCTACCAAAGAGGGATCTATAACTTCGATCCAAGCAGTTTATGTACCTGCGGACGATTTGACAGACCCTGCTCCTGCCACTACATTTGCACATTTAGATGCTACTACCGTACTATCAAGAGGATTAGCTGCCAAGGGTATTTATCCAGCAGTAGATCCTTTAGATTCAACGTCAACTATGTTACAACCTCGGATCGTTGGCGAGGAACATTATGAAACTGCGCAAAGAGTTAAGCAAACTTCACAACGTTACAAAGAACTTCAGGACATTATAGCTATTCTTGGGTTGGATGAATTATCCGAGGAGGATCGTTTAACTGTAGCAAGAGCACGAAAAATTGAGCGTTTCTTATCACAACCCTTCTTCGTGGCAGAAGTATTTACTGGTTCTCCAGGAAAATATGTTGGTCTTGCAGAAACAATTAGGGGGTTTCAACTGATCCTTTCCGGAGAATTAGATGGTCTGCCCGAGCAGGCTTTTTATTTGGTGGGTAACATCGATGAAGCTACCGCGAAAGCTATGAACTTAGAAGTGGAGAGCAATTTGAAGAAATGACCTTAAATCTTTGTGTACTGACTCCTAATCGAATTATTTGGGATTCAGAAGTGAAAGAAATCATTTTATCTACAAATAGTGGCCAAATTGGTGTATTACCAAACCACGCCCCTATTGCCACGGCTGTAGATATAGGTCTTTTGAGAATACGCCTCAACGACCAATGGTTAACGGTGGCTCTGATGGGTGGTTTTGCTAGAATAGGGAATAATGAGATCACCATTTTAGGAAATGATGCGGAGATGAGTACTGACATTGATCCGCAAGAAGCTCAACAAACTCTTAAAATAGCTGAAGCTAACTTGAGTAGAGCTGAGGGTAAGAGACAAGTGATTGAAGCGAATCTAGCTCTCAGACGAGCTAGGACACGAGTAGAGGCTGTCAATGTTATTTCCTACTAGTCAATACATCAAAATAATCAAAAGAAGTTTTTTAGAAGTTCTTTATTATACACCACATTTAGATTCTGCCAATTGAAGACAATCAAGTCTAATCTGATACAACGAAAAAAAGAGGATGGGTAGAAAAACTTATTAGATACCGGAGTCAATGCAATGGTATCTAATAAGTTCTACCTACTATTGGATTTGAACCAATGACTCCTGCCGTATGAAAGCAATACTCTAACCACTGAGTTAAGTAGGTAATTTATCACCGCAAAAGAAGACCCATCACCTCGGGGATTATAGATAGAATATTATTTCTAAGCAATACCAATCTGTTAACAGTAAACGGATCAAAGAGTTATCATGTGAGATTAGGGAATATCCATCTTGACAAGAAATTATCTATATGTTAATATATCTATGACAAGGGCTATAGCTCAGTTAGGTAGAGCACCTCGTTTACACGTGCGCCAATGCTTTTCAAGGGAGCTTATTATGCAATGAACATAGTTGATCTTATTGAAAAATCAATGTCTTACTCCATAGATTCGAGAGAACAATAGCCTGACAAATATTTGGTTCGGTCCGATTTTGGTGCGAATTTAGGTGCCAAATCAAATAGAACCCGTCATTGATTTGATAGTTGATAAGGTAAATACCCAGCCCATTCAATGCTAGGCATAATGAGTATAAGGGCTTCAAAAAAACCTCCTTTCATCCTATGAACTTTAAGGTGTATGAAGTCTCATATTCGACTCTTGCAGCGGAATGATAGAGACTCCATTTAACTTAGGTTGATCTAAGCCGAAGGCAGACCTAAGTCAAGGTAACCCTTCTTTGAAACACTTTGGTATTGCTACTAGATCTGAATACAAATAATGAATCAGAGCACATGGAGCCAGCTCATTATCTTCCTGTAAAGAAAAAATATGGTGGACTAACTGATCTTTACATCAGTTGATGAAAGAGCCCAATGCAACAAACAAAATGCATGTTGGGTCTTTGAAACAGTTCGAATCATTTCGATAATAATCAGTTTGATCTGTTTTACCGAGAAGGTCTACGGTTCGAGTCCGTATAGCCCTAATACATTCTATTTGTCTATTTTTGTATAGACATTCTATTTTTTTTTTAGTATAGTTTTCATTTCCTCATTAGTACTTGTTTATAGACTGGACAGACCAGACCATTGGTCGTTTCATAGAAATGAAATGAAAGCATTACCACATATTCATGTAAATACATAGATACTTGAAAATAAAAACAATAATTCATTCCAATGGATCTAATCAGATCAGTATGTGTCAAATCTAGGACAAGAAAAAGAAAGAAAATATAATAGTTCGATGCATTAGATTGTGTTTACGTATTCGTATTTGTATAAAATCAATAGAAACAACGACGATCCTTTACCTGGATTTTAATGAAAAGAATACTTCGAATATGTTAGAAATCCCTAGACATTTTTTACCCCCCAAAAATTATTGGTTTTGATAATAACTATGTTATGTTTGATATTATTTTTTGATAATATTTCATTATCTTATTTCATTTTATTATTTATACATTACATAAATTATATATTTACATATAATTTATATAAGAAATATATATTTCTAAATATAAAATACAAAGAAATAAATATAAGGAAATATCAAGAAAAAAACAAAAACATAGTATTACGTTTCAGAATTATGAAACATAGTTATAGTATTACTATTCATTAGAATACATTAGTAATAGAATATTCTATTAGGTTAGATTAGTATATTTTAGTATTTAATTAAATTACTTTTATTATTTAGAATTTTATTATTTAATATTTTTTAATCTTATATCTATTTTTTTATAGAGAATAGAGAAAGCGAGACAAAGTGAGAGAGTTTTGTTTGTGTAAGAACGCCTTATTTCTACACCATATCTAAATAGAATCGAAATCAAAAACGTAATCCCGATTCCGTTGGATGAATCTCTAAACAAGACATGCCACGCAGCAAACAAACTCTGAACTATACACTTTGATTTGATTAAAATAAATTCTTGTTTCACCTAGGAAAACAAGTTCTGGATGAATTGACAATGCCAACTCGAATAATTAAGCATATTCCACATTAATAGGAGTACATTTATGTTTCTGCTTCACGAATATGATATTTTATGGGCATTTCTAATAATATCAAGCGTTATTCCTATCTTGGCATTTGTAATTTCAGGAGTTTTAGCCCCGGTTAGTAAAGGACCAGAGAAGCTCTCTAGTTATGAATCGGGCATAGAACCTATGGGGGACGCTTGGTTACAATTCCGAATCCGCTATTACATGTTTGCTCTAGTTTTTGTTGTTTTTGATGTTGAAACGGTCTTTCTTTATCCATGGGCAATGAGTTTCGATGTATTGGGTGTATCTGTATTTATCGAAGCTTTAATTTTCGTGCTTATCCCAATTGTGGGTTCAGTTTATGCATGGCGAAAGGGAGCGTTGGAATGGTCTTAACTGAGTATTCAGACAATAAAAAAAAAAAGGAAGGAAAAAATTACATTGAGACAGTTATGAATTTGATTGAGTTTCCGTTACTTGACCAAACAACCCCCAATTCAGTTATTTCAACTACATCGAATGATCTTTCGAATTGGTCAAGACTCTCCAGTTTATGGCCGCTTCTATATGGTACCAGTTGCTGTTTCATTGAATTTGCTTCATTAATAGGCTCGCGATTCGACTTTGATCGTTATGGGTTGGTACCAAGATCAAGTCCTAGGCAAGCGGACCTAATTT